CGAAATATCGCTGCTACGCCAAAACTCGGCGCAAAGAACCAACCAGATTGCCCCAGTGGATAAATAAGGAATACGGAAACGAAAACAGCGATTGGAGCAGAGAATGAAATTGCATTATAAGGCCGCAATTGAACAGACCGAGCAAGTTCAAATTGACGTAACATGAAACCTATTAGTGCAAAAGCCCCATGGAGAGCGACAAAAGTCCACAGACCGCCTAATTGACACCAACGAGTAAAATCCCCTTGCGCTTCCGGGCCCCATAGTAGCAACAAAGAGTGTGCTAAACTATTGGCAGGGGTGGAAACTGCCGCGGTTAAGAAATTACAACCTTCCAAATAGGAACTAGCCAATCCATGGGTATACCAAGAAGTTACAAAAGTTGTCCCTGTAAACCAACCCCCTAAAGCGAAATAAGCACAAGGAAAGAGCAATAGGCCGGACCATCCTACAAAAACGAAACGGTCCCTTCGTAACCAGTCGTCCATAATATCAAATAGATCATTTTCTTCTTTAGTAACTCTACCAAGGGCTATAGTCATAGTGATCCTCCTATTCAATTACTTCAACCATTTCCGAGCACCTCATATCACTTCCAAGGCATACGATAGTTTGATTATCTGTGGACGATTTCTTTCTCGTTCAATGCCCTTTTTCAAAGGTCTCGAAGATAGAAATTTTTCATTTTTATCTATGGGGTCACAACCGAGGTCGTGGTAAATCCATGAATTTGATTCGATTAGTTTTTCTTATACTATAGAAATAAACATTTGAATTCAGCATTATTCCATGACTCCTATTTCAAAGCCTATCTTTTAAGTTAAGGAAAAATGAAAATAAAAGTAACCCCTCTTTTCCCACTCGCTCTCTATTGCATGGGTGGAAGAACAAAAATTGGATTCTGAAAAAAAAGAAAGATATTGAAAAAAAAATTGACTTTCGAAATCCATTTTTATGTGTAGCGGAAAGGAGTTGCGATTTCTTCTTATTCCTATAGAACATCTAGTAACAAGAATATGAAATCGTAAATAGCGAAAAATTCTTGCCTTGCGCGGTCTAAGTCTAAGGAAATACAAAAAATCCGCTTATACAATTTCATCTACATCGAATTTATATATCAGAATAGTGGATAGAGGCATCATTCAAGGAGTCAGGTCTACTTACTTTATCTTTCTTTCCAATTTTATGGTGGGTTTGATAAGAACCCTTTTTGTTTTGTTTATAAATAATCGAAAAAAGAGTTTTTTATTTTTTATATAACCTGCTTGTTTTATTATAACAAGTCCTATATGAAAATGCCCGCTGAAGAGAAAATCTATCTGATTGTTTCTCAGCCAATATCGAATTTTAGAAAGAAAAAACAAGAATTTTCTTCTTTTTTTTATTAACATTAAGAAAAAAGAATATAATTAAAATGGAATTGGCAATATAATTTTTATGGACTTTTGAAAGAAAAAGGAAGGATTTTTTGCAATCGTTATTTCTTGCCTCTGTCATATCACGGAAACCTTTCGATTTGGAACGGGGAGAGATGGCTGAGTGGACTAAAGCGGCGGATTGCTAATCCGTTGTACAATTTTTTTGTACCGAGGGTTCGAATCCCTCTCTTTCCGCCCCCTCGGATCATTTGGGACTTTCGAATTGGAAGGAATTCTGACCCCCGGATTTTCTCATAGATAAATGTACGAAACAAATCCAATTTGTAAGAAAAAATTCCAAAAAAATTTGGATTTTTACTCCTCACGCCCAGGATTACGTCCTGGGTCATTAGATAAGAATCCAAAGATAAAGAGGGAAACAAAGAATATCACTACTGTATAAACAAAAAGTTTGAGAGTAAGCATTACATAATCTCCAAGATTTTTTTTTAAGGAATAGATTACCCGTTTTTCCTTACCACACAGATCCACTAGGATGGGTTTTGTTTATTTTTACACCTAAAAATGCAAAAATCAATTCTGGAAAAAAATTGCAAGAATTGATTTATAATAAGCACTCTTATCAATATCAAAAATTAGGTTAGGTATTGTGTGGGTACCTAAAGGTACCTGCTCAACGTAGGTGCAGGGGGTGGGGTAGAAAGGCGGATCCCAATTTATTGCTGCAGCTATACATTCAATGTAGAAGAATTCGAATTTTAGAATCGAAGGTTCATAATATAAGACTTCTCGGCTTTTATTCATTTTTAGAATTTTTTTGGAATGAATACATCATTCAATTTGGCAGACAGAACAGAGTAGTAAAGATTTCATCGAAAACTTACAGCAGCTTGCCAAACAAAGGCTAATAGAAAAAAGAGTATAGGTATGACAGGCATAAAATCCACGATGGGGTTGAAAATGGCATAAGCTTCGGGCAATTTGGCGAAGAAAAAACTAGTCGGATAAAGAACAGAATTAAAACAGATACAGGTTAAACTAAGTATATTAGGCATAACAAGCATTTCGTTCTTGTAGAGTAGATAATTGGATTTTGATTGAGTTATTTTTCTAAGGGAAAAAAGAAAAGGCGGGTTCAAAATCCTTTTTTCTTCGGACTTTCCCAAACGCAAAATACCTCCTTGTATTCGCACTCTCAAATGAGAATGGAAGAAATTCGACTTTCATATAATATCTTAATAGAATTCCATGTAATGATCAATGCATTTTTTGGATTCTATATTATCCGCATGTCTAGAATCCTAGCAAGAGAGTATCCCTCATTTTTTATGTAATTGAAGTGGGATTGACGAATAACAAATAAACATAATAGTGTTTATTAGTGTCGCATAAAACCAGAAATGGGGCGTGGCCAAGTGGTAAGGCAGCGGGTTTTGGTCCCGTTATTCGGAGGTTCGAATCCTTCCGTCCCAGATTTTTTCTGATGAAACGAAAGATGAAATCATATTGTACCCCACACGAGACAAAAGAAAGTTTATTAAAGAGAATAATTATCTCTTATGAACTCTTAGATTAGATGCATTTCTAAGCATTCTTTTTCTTTCTCAGAAAACATAATCAAGTGTCAAGTCCAGTCAAATTGAATATCTTTATTTTCATGAAAAATTGGGTCTATCAGTCACATTCAGGATATGCCCCTACTACTACTCATTACTCATATGTGTTTTGAAATTCGAACTTCTTAGATAAACTTTATGCTCCATATCCATGAAGGGGGAATTCTTACATGATACATTTGACATCTAATGTGAAAGAAAAGAAGGACCCCCTATTTCTTTTTCCCGAACTAAAGAACTAAAGTAAGTAAATAAAAAGAAAATAAAGGGGGTATCCTAATTCTATATTTCATGGCCAGATTAAAGAATAGGAAGTTTTTAGTTTCAGCACAGGTCTTAAAACTTTTGACCAAGATCGGCTTGCGAAAAAAGAAAAAGGGTTTCTATTCTATGGATAGGAACTCCATTTTTGTATTTTAGATATTATCTGATTTGCAAATATCCATTTCTAAATCAATGGAATGTGAGGATTAGAGAGAAATTCATATATTCTGTCTACTCGGCTTTCGAATTAATTGCAAAAATTTTAAACTTGACGTAAAACACTGTATAAAAAATGAGACCTATCCCTTTATGATAGAGATAGATTTTTGTTGTATTATATTATTAGTAAAAAGGGCCCCTCTTTGGTTAAGCGAAAACCATCTCGATCTGCGATTCTTTAAATATCCAGAATGATCCATTCTGGTAAGGATAAGGTAAGAACTGTTCGTTGGATAGAATGGATTCCAAAAATCATACTTCTCCTGATTTTTGATTTGGAGTTGCTTCTTTTAGGTAAAAGAAAGAATGCTATAAGTAAAAGCAAAGGCCTTAATTTGACTTTACACGAAATGTGTTTTTTTTACTTCATTTTTTCCCTCTTTTGGTATTCGAGTCGAAGAAGTACGAGAATTCTATAACTACCAAAAAACTTTCAATCTTTTCATTGGAATAGTTTATTTAGTTAATAGTTAATTGTTTTTGTTATGGAAAAATATATTGCTAATCTAATTCTAATATAATAATTAAATTAATTAAACTTTTTTTGAGGTTGATAGTTTATTTGTTGGAGAAGAGTCGATCCTTCGCTTCTCATTTCAGGATTGACCATCTCGAGTCCTCTGTTGAGGATGGAAATTCAATAAAAAATAAGTCTTAAGCAAACTTGTTTATTCGTCTTTTTCGAACTATGTTTCCTTCATATGATAGAATATGGGTTTAAATAAATTGGATCTTTGCGGAGTCTTCCCCGATAAATACTTATTTCTTTTATCCATATTTCTCCATAGATAGCAAGTTTGAATTAGTATACAAAAAACTAAACTAAACCAATGACTATTCATGATCCCATCCATATTGGATCAATTCCCTATACCACTTTGCAATGAAATTAGAGGAATGTTTGTTATGGTAAAACTTCGTTTAAAACGATGTGGTAGAAAGCAACGTGCGACTTGAAGGACATGATCGATTGTGGATTTTGTTATCCATCATTTTCCATAGTAATGAAAATGCTCTTGGCTCGACATAGTCTGTTCTATTCGTCCCGAACCAAATTTGCGCTGGGTTGTTTGTAAGTAAATAGTACACGATGGAGCTCGAGAGGACAGAATTGATTTTTTATCAAGGGAAAGAATCTAGGGTTAGTGAAAACTAATAAATTAGGCCAACTTTGTCAGTCTATCCTTAATATAGAAATCGAAAGGTTAAAATAAGAAGAAAGTCCAATTTTGGAAGATTGGAAAAACTCTTTCAATTAAAAGTCTATCAGAATCAATCGCCCATATTCGATTTCTATAGAAGAGGGAAATGCTTTATCGAAGGAAATAAGAAAAAAAGGGTATGTTGCTACTCTTTTGAAAGAAAAAAGAATAGGAATTCCCGAAGTAATGTCTAAACCCAAGGATTTCACAAATCAAAGATAAAGAATTCCGGAACAAGTAAACGCGATTTTCAATTGTCTCAACAATAGAATTGGATCAGAATAAGGAATAAAAGTCAATTCGTTCGAGATGAGACAAAGAAAAGAGTTTAGAGACGACTCAAAAAATTTGGAAGGATTTTTCCTTTTAAGTCTGTCAGTCAAAATTAACCAACTTGAGTCATGAGTATAAATGAAATTTGTTTTTTCTGTAAGGAAATTAATGCAAGTCATAGTCTAATTTCTATCTACTTGTATTATAGACAGAAATTCGAATCTTTTTCTCGAGCCGTATGAGGAGAAAACCTCCTATACGTTTCTAGGGGGGGCATTGTTTAGCTACATCTATCCCAATAAGCTGTCTATCGAATCGTTGCAATTGATGTTCGATCTCGAAGAGAAGGAAGAGATCTTCGAAAAGTAGGTTTTTATGATCCGATAAAGAATCAAACTTGTTTAAATGTTCCAGCTATTCTCTATTTCCTTGAAAAGGGTGCTCAACCTACAAGAACTGTTTATGATATTTTAAGGAAGGCAGAATTCTTTAAAGAAAAAGAAGGAACTTTGAGTTAATTGAAGAACTAAATGAATAAAAAAGTAGGAGAGGATCACTAGTATCCCTCGTTGTTTAATTATTTAGACACAATTTGCCTCTTTCTTAGTCCTATTTTTGACTGGATTTATGTCGTGCCAATCCAACATAAGCCCTTATTTTATTTACTTTTTCTATCTAATTTGTTTTCTTACCATTGTATTTCCATTGACAAAGGTCTATTGAACAAATAGAATTTGTAGATAGATAGGTCTCTTTATCCTCACTCCATATTAGGTTTTTCTGTCTACACTTCGCTCAAATGATAGGGTTGTCCCTCTTGCATGTACTCTCATACAAGATTTCTTTATATAAAGAAATCTAAATTGCTAAAAAAATGACAATTTTGCTATCGTGATTGGGGCCGCTCCTTTTTTAACCTTAGTGAAATTTAGCCGGACCTGTTCATTTTGGCATTTGAGTGTTTTTAATGGGCGATAAAATCTTTCTTTTAATGTTTTGCTAGTTCAATGTTTTGACAGGAGCGTGCGGTGTAATTCCATTGATTTTTGGGTTTCGATCGTATCTAAGATCCTATTTTATCTGGGTTGCTAACTCAATGGTAGAGTACTCGGCTTTTAAGTGCGACTATGATCTTTTACACATTTGGATGAAGCAACAAATTCGTCCAGACTCTTGGTAGAGTCTAGAAGACCACGACTGATCCTCAAGGGTAATGAATGGAAAAAATAGCATGTCGTAATAAAATCAATTTCTTATTTTGGATTTTTGGAATGGAATAAAAAATTCCGATTTTCTGGGTCTAGTGAATAAATGGATAGAGCCTGGCTCCAATTCTGGTAAAATAAAAAGCAACGAGCTTAACTTCTTAATTGAAATGATTCCCCGATCTAATTAGACGTTAAAAATAGATTAGTGCCTGATGCGGGGAAAGGTTGGGTTTTCCTATGAACGGACCCTTGATTTTTTCTTTTTTTTTTTTAGAAATCCTAATTATTCTTGATTATGGATTGAAAAGGGATGTTATGGATTGAATGTGTAAAAGAAGCAGTATATTGATAAAGAGACTGGATTCCAAAGTCAAAAGAGCGATTGGCCTGCAAAAATAAAAGATTTGTTCTCTTTTGTAATTAGAACAAACATAAACTAATTGGATAGAAAAGGAAAAGATCTGTGGATTAGATTCCTTTTCCTTCCAGGGTTTGTATTAAAAAATGCAACACCCTGTTTTGACCATATTGCACTATGTATCATCATTTGAGAAACCGAGAAATGCTTCTTCTTTCTGATTCAAGTAGAAATACAAATGGAAAAATTGGAAGGGTATTCAGAAAAACGGAAATCTCGTCAACAATACTTCGTTTACCCACTTCTCTTTCAGGAGTATATTTATGCATTTGCCCATGATTATGGATTAAAAGGTTCCGAACCTGTGGAAATTGTTAGTTGTAATAACAAGAAATTTAGTTCACTACTTGTGAAACGTTTAATTATTCGAATGTATCAGCAGAATTTTTGGATTAACTCGGTTAATCATCCTAACCAAGATCGATTGTTGGATTCCAACAATTTTTTTTATTCTGAGTTTTATTCTCAGATTCTATCTGAGGGGTTTGCGATCGTTGTAGAAATCCCATTCTCGCTACGAGAATTATCTTGTCCGAAAGAAAAAGAAACACCAAAGTTTCAGAATTTACGATCTATTCATTCAATATTTCCCTTTTTAGAAGACAAATTTTTGCATTTACATTATCTATCACATATAGAAATACCCTATCCTATCCATTTTGAAATCTTGGTTCAACTCCTTCAATACCGGATCAAAGATGTTCCATCTTTGCATTTATTGCGATTCTTTCTCAACTACTATTCGAATTGGAATAGTCTTATTACTTCAATGAAATCGATTTTTCTTTTGAAAAAAGAAAATAAAAGACTATTTCGATTCCTATATAACTCTTATGTATCAGAATATGAATTTTTCTTGTTGTTTCTTCGTAAACAATCTTCTTGCTTACCATTAACATCTTCTGGAACCTTTGTGGAACG